TAAGGGCTTATTCGACTCAATCGTACCACGTAATCCTTTAAGAGGTGTTTTGAGTGAGTTATTTCAGCTCCACGGTTTTTTTCCTCTGAATCAAAATTCAATAAATTAAAGTATAGCACTCGATTCAATTATTTGTAGCGAACGAGTATTTTATTTGTATTTAATTTATCGTAAAAAAACTTAAGTTAAGAAGAATGGTCTTTTCGTTGGTAACATTAGTTCTACTTGTAGTAAGAACTATAAGTTTTGGATAATTATTATTTTTTTCCGTCATATCAATTTTTCTATTTTTTATCTTACTCCTAATTCCTGATTAGTAATCAGGAACCCTTTATTAATCAATAGGATAAAAAAGCTAAAAGAGTAAGTTTCTCCTTCCGAGGAATTAGGGAAAGGAAAGACATAAAGAAAAAATAATTTTATCTGGCCTTATTACGTATTAATTTGATTTTAATCGAGACAAAAATAGATCTTATTTAGAATTTATTATATTTATTTAGAATTTATTATATAATAAATTCTAAATAAATGTATAATAGAAAGAATTTATTTTGACTAAGAACCCTCACTTTTATTATGGAATCAAGTTTATAGAATCAAGTTACCGTTTGCTTTGTTGGATTCGATTAGTAAAAGTTGTGAACTCATAATAAACTCTTTAATACCCTTAAGTAAAAAAAAAAAAATACAAAGAATAAAAAAGGATGGGAGAATAAGAAAGTTTCTTATATTCTTATGTTATATGTTATTATTAAAGTGAATTATCATACATATTTTATATTTATGTATAACGATGAATTAGGTACACATTTATATTCCTTGCACTTATTAACTACTTAATATTAGTTATATTAGATATACTTATCATTAGTTATATTTAAAAAACAAATATTAAATTGGGGCACCCATTCTATGACAGATCTACCCTCTATTTTTGTGCCCTTAGTGGGCCTAGTATTTCCGGCAATTGCAATGGCTTCTTTATCTCTTCATGTCCAAGAAAATAAGATTATCTAAATTTGTATATGGCTCTTTCCGAACACAAATGAGAGACTCATATGCATACGGATACACGATATCTGCATAAATGCAGATTATATATGAGTATGGGTCTAGCTGGTTAAAAATAAATTGGTGAATAGTTTGAAATAGAAAGTCAATGTATCTAACCAATTACTCCTAATAGTTCCCGTCAAAATAGTGCTAGTTGATGAGAGTTACTTCGGGGTCAAGAAAAGTTAAGTCAAATTTATTTGGGTTATTCTCTCAATTCCTATTGAATACAACCGGATCGAGTATAGTAAGTATAATATGAACTGGCGATCAGAGCATATCTGGATAGAACTTATAACGGGGTCTCGAAAAACAAGTAATTTTTTTTGGGCCTGTATCCTTTTTTTAGGTTCATTAGGATTCTTAGTGGTTGGAACTTCCAGTTATCTTGGTAGGAATCTTATACCCGTATTTCCATCTCAGCAAATCTTTTTTTTTCCGCAAGGGATCATAATGTCTTTTTATGGGATCGCGGGTCTATTTATTAGCTCCTATTTGTGGTGTACAATTGCGTGGAATGTAGGTAGTGGTTATGATCGATTTGATAGAAAAGAAGGAATTGTTTGTATTTTTCGTTGGGGATTTCCTGGAATAAATCGTCGCATTTTCCTTCGTTTCTTTATGAAAGATATCCAATCCATCAGAATGGAGGTTAAAGAGGGTCTTTATCCTCGTCGTGTCCTTTATATGGAAATAAGAGGCCAAGGGGCCATTCCCTTGACTGGCACTGATGAGAATCTTACTCCACGAGAAATTGAACAAAAAGCTGCCGAATTAGCCTATTTCTTGCGTGTACCAATTGAAGTATTTTGAAATGAAGAATTAATGTTTTCTTAGTATGAAGGAGGGAACTTGCTAATTCCCTTTTTAATAAAATTGAAGTTTCTTCAAAAGACTTAAGAGAATTCATCCAATATTTCGAATTGATAGGTTACGTTATTCCTGGACTGTGGTTATGGTTAGGCGGTGAAACATAAACATTTCGAAATAATTAATTAATTGATCCGGGAAGGCTTTTTTTGTCTCGAAATTCGAATCATATTTGTTACTTCTAGTGGATTTTCGAGTATTCATCGACCAGGAACAAAGAACAAATGGGGATGAAATTAGTTGGAATTTACCCAATTGAGATATCTCTGGGAATCGTATTTGCTTGCTTATTTTTTTTTTATCTGAAAAAGACTCTTTTCTATATTTTATTTTGCTAGATCCAAGGATTCAATTTTTACAAAAAAAAAAAATGGGAATAAATTCATAGGTTCGATACCTTGTTATAGAATTCGTGTTCAGATAAATATAAAATAGAATCGACGAATGACGAATGCAGCAGATTCATTAACAATTCACAGAAAAAAAAAAATGAAAAAAACAAAAGCATTGACTTCCCTCCCATATATTATATCCATAATATTTTTGCCTTGGTGGGTCTCTCTCTCATTTAATAAAAGTCTGGAACCTTGGGTTATTAATTGGTGGAATACCCGGCAATCTGAAACTCTCTTGAATGATATTCAAGAAAAAAGCATTCTAGAAAGATTTATAGAATTAGAAGAACTATTCCTGTTGGACGAAATGATAAAGGAATACCCAGAAACACATATACAAAAGCTTCGTATAGGAATACACAAAGAAACAGTACAATTAGTCAAAACACACGATGAGTATAATTTCCATATAATTTTTAATTTCTCGACAAATATAATCTGTTTCGCTATTCTAAGTGGTTATTTTATTCTGGGTAATGAAGAACTTGTTATTCTTAATTCTTGGGTTCAGGAATTCATCTATAACTTGAGTGACACAATAAAAGCTTTTTCGATTCTTTTAGTTACTGATTTATGGATCGGATTTCATTCAACCCATGGTTGGGAACTTATGATTGGTTCGGTCTACAACGATTTTGGATTAGCTCATAACGATCAAATTATATCTGGTCTTGTTTCCACTTTTCCAGTTATTCTAGATACAATTGTTAAATATTGGATCTTCCATTATTTAAATCGTGTATCTCCTTCGCTTGTAGTCATTTATCATTCAATGAACGAATAAAGAACTCATTTGATCTCCTGATATCAATCAAATAAGAATGTCTCTTCGTGTTTGAAGAATTTAAGAAAAATATTTTCAATCTTATTTATTCCTTAGTTATACTTCTACCTGTTTAGGGTATTCGTCCCATATTCCAGTAAATTATTCCAGTACAATGGCAGACTCGTGGATAGGGAACTACACTAGTTAGCTACCTTTCTATTTTATTGTAGAAATTCTGGGATCAATGATTGAACCATGCAAAATAGAAATATTTTTTCTTGGGTAAAGGAACAGATGACTCGATCCATTTCTGTATCGATTATGATATATGTAATCACTCGGGCATCTATTTCAAATGCATATCCCATTTTTGCGCAGCAGGGTTATGAAAATCCGCGTGAAGCAACTGGACGAATTGTATGTGCAAATTGCCATTTAGCTAATAAGCCCGTGGATATTGAAGTTCCGCAAACTGTGCTTCCTGATACTGTATTTGAAGCAGTTGTTCGAATCCCCTATGATATGCAACTGAAACAAGTTCTTGCTAATGGGAAAAAGGGGGCTTTGAATGTGGGGGCTGTTCTTATTTTACCCGAAGGATTCGAATTAGCCCCCCCCGATCGTATTTCTCCCGAGGTGAAAGAAAGGACGGGAAATCTATCCTTTCAGAGTTACCGTCCCAATAAACGAAATATTCTTGTGATAGGTCCTGTTCCCGGTCAGAAATATAGTGAAATTGTTTTTCCCATTCTTTCCCCTGACCCTGCTACGAAGAAAGACGTTCACTTCTTAAAATATCCAATATATGTAGGTGGGAATAGAGGAAGAGGTCAGATTTATCCTGATGGGAGCAAGAGTAATAATACAGTCTATAATGCTACATCGGCGGGAATAGTAAGCAGAATAGTACGTAAAGAAAAGGGGGGATATGAAATAACCATAGTTGATGCATCAGATGGACATCAAGTGGTTGATATTATACCTCCAGGACCGGAACTTCTTGTTTCAGAGGGTGAATCCATCAAGCTTGATCAACCATTAACAAGCAATCCTAATATAGGAGGTTTTGGTCAGGGAGATGCAGAAATAGTGCTTCAAGATCCATTACGCGTCCAAGGCCTTTTGTTCTTTTTGGCATCTGTTATTTTAGCACAAATTTTTTTGGTTCTTAAAAAGAAACAGTTTGAAAAGGTTCAATTGTACGAAATGAATTTCTAGATTCAAAAATCTTTAGACTATTAAAATTAAGGAAAGGGTGGTATAAATGAAAGGAACAAATAAAATACTTCTATCTAGGGGGGATTACTAGTTTTACTTATCTGCTATTCGACACAAGAAAGGATTTATTTTCTACCCTTTCTTGTGTCATCTTATATTGAAATGAAATAATAATCACTTTTTTTTGTCTGTTCGTCAAAGATTACTATATCCTTCTTTTTCGTGTCTATCGAAATCCCTTATTTATATTTCTAATTTCTATTTAGAATTTCTATTTATAAAAGTAGTGGACAAACAAAAAAGGGGTTAGGGGGAGTAATTCATTATAAGAAACAAAAGAGTAGAGTAGTTTGAAATGAAACATCAGATCAGAACCAAGATCCCCCTTTTATAATTTCTATGAATAAAATATGTTGACTGGATAATTTTCCAATTTGTATCTTATGGAATACATTAAATGGAATATATCAAAGTCTCATTTAAGAGTAAGAACTCAGCGGGGCCTCGCCGCTATAATAAGGGGATAAGTCCCGCTGAGTTCTTACCTTTTCATGTCTACAATCTGGTTCATCCAATTACTACAGAGATGAACCCAACCCGGAATATGAACCGTAAAAGAAAATACCTATTAAACCGATCACAGGAATACCAGCTACAGTACCTATCAGCCAAAGAGGAATCCTTCCAGTAGTATCGGC